GCTAGCGTAGCTTATTTAAAGCATACACTGAAGATGTTAAGATGAGCCCTAGAAAGCTCCGCAGGCACAAAGGTTTGGTCCTGACTTTACTATCAACTCTAGCTAAATTTACACATGCAAGTATCCGCATCCCCGTGAGAATGCCCCACAGTCCCCCGCCCGGGAACAAGGAGCTGGTATCAGGCACACCCATTCAAGCCCAAAACACCTTGCTCAGCCACACCCTCAAGGGAATTCAGCAGTGATAAACATTAAGCCATAAGTGAAAACTTGACTTAGTTAAAGCTAAGAGGGCCGGTAAAACTCGTGCCAGCCACCGCGGTTATACGAGAGGCCCAAGTTGTTAGTCACCGGCGTAAAGCGTGGTTAAAATAGACATAACACTAAAGCCGAAAACTTTCAAGGCTGTTATACGCACCCGAAAGTAAAAAGACCAATAACGAAAGTAGCTTTATTTATTTGAACCCACGAAAGCTATGGCACAAACTGGGATTAGATACCCCACTATGCCTAGTCGTAAACATTGACAATAAGATACAACTATTGTCCGCCTGGGTACTACGAGCACTAGCTTAAAACCCAAAGGACTTGGCGGTGCTTTAGATCCACCTAGAGGAGCCTGTTCTAGAACCGATAACCCCCGTTTAACCTCACCCTTTCTTGTTTTTCCCGCCTATATACCACCGTCGTCAGCTTACCCTGTGAAGGCCTCATAGTTAGCAAAATTGGCACAGCCCAAAACGTCAGGTCGAGGTGTAGCGTATGAAAGGGGAAGAAATGGGCTACATTCACTCCCCCAGTGAATACGAACGACATATTGAAATACATGTCCAAAGGAGGATTTAGCAGTAAGCAGAAAATAGAGTGTCCTGCTGAAACTGGCCCTGAAGCGCGCACACACCGCCCGTCACTCTCCCCAAGCCCCCTTAACCAAAGTAATTAAAAAAATATAACTGCAAAGGGGAGGCAAGTCGTAACATGGTAAGTGTACCGGAAGGTGTACTTGGAAAAATCAGAGTATAGCTAAGCCAGAAAAGCATCTCCCTTACACCGAGAAGGCATCCGTGCAAATCGGATTACCCTGACGCCCAACAGCTAGCCCACCCTAATAAAAGCAAATATCAATATAAATAAACCCTAATATACTTAAAAACATTAAACAAACCATTTTTCCACCTTAGTATAGGAGATAGAAAAGGACACCGGAGCAATAGAGAAAGTACCGCAAGGGAACGCTGAAAGAGAAGTGAAACAAACCAGTAAAGCACTAAAAAGCAGAGACTTAATCTCGTACCTTTTGCATCATGATTTAGCAAGTATATTCAAGCAAAGAGAACTTTAGTTTGATACCCCGAAACTAAGTGAGCTACTTCAAGACAGCCTATAATAGGGCACACCCGTCTCTGTGGCAAAAGAGTGGGAAGAGCTTCAAGTAGAGGTGATAGACCTACCGAACCTAGTTATAGCTGGTTGTCTATGAATTGGATAGAAGTTCAGCCTCCCGGCTTCTCCCCTCATTGTATATTAATTTGAGTCGATAATAAGAAACCGAGAGAGTTAGTCAAAGGGGGTACAGCCCCTTTGACTCAAGACACAACTTTTTTAGAAGGTTAAAGATCATAATTAATTAAAGGTAAAATGTTTTGGTGGGCCTAAAAGCAGCCACCCAATTAGATAGCGTTAAAGCTCAAACATATTAATTTCCCTACTCATACTGATAAATAACTCTTAAACCCCTAACATTAATAGACCATCCCATGCAAACATGGAAGTGATTATGCTAATATGAGTAACAAGAGAGCGCCCGCCTCTCTCCTGGCATAAGTGTAAATCGGAACGAACCATTCACCGACCCCTAACGGCCCCAACCAAAGAGTGCATTGAATTATATATTAAACAACAAGAAAATCATTCAATAATAAACCGTTAATCCTACACCGGTATGCTAATAAGGAAAGACTTAAAGAAAGTAAAGGAACTCGGCAAACACAAGCCTCGCCTGTTTACCAAAAACATCGCCTCTTGCAAAGCTAAAGAATAAGAGGTCCCGCCTGCCCTGTGACAATAAGTTTAACGGCCGCGGTATTTTGACCGTGCGAAGGTAGCGCAATCACTTGTCTCTTAAATGGGGACCTGTATGAATGGCACCACGAGGGCTTAGCTGTCTCCACTTTCCAGTCAATGAAATTGATCTCCCCGTGCAGAAGCGGGGATTATTACATAAGACGAGAAGACCCTATGGAGCTTTAGACACTAAAGCAGATTATGTTAAACACCCCTGAACAAAGGAACAAACCAAGTAAAACCTGCCCTACTGTCTTTGGTTGGGGCGACCGCGGGGAAATATAAAACCCCCACGTGGAATGAGACCACCCGTCTTAAAACCAAGAGCATCCGCTCTAATAAACAGAATTTCTGACCAGTAAGATCCGGCCTTGCCGATCAACGGACCGAGTTACCCTAGGGATAACAGCGCAATCCCCTTTTAGAGCCCATATCGACAAGGGGGTTTACGACCTCGATGTTGGATCAGGACATCCTAATGGTGCAGCCGCTATTAAGGGTTCGTTTGTTCAACGATTAAAGTCCTACGTGATCTGAGTTCAGACCGGAGTAATCCAGGTCAGTTTCTATCTATGAGATGATCTTTTCTAGTACGAAAGGACCGAAAAGAAGAGGCCCCTGCCCGAAGCACGCCTCACCCTAACCTGATGAAAACAAATAAAACAGGTAAAAGGGCATAACCCCTTAAGCCAAAGATAATGGCATGTTAAGGTGGCAGAGCCCGGTAATTGCAAAAGACCTAAGCCCTTTCAACAGAGGTTCAAGTCCTCTCCCTAACTATGATTTCAACGCTTGTTACCCATATTATTAATCCCCTTGCTTTTATTGTCCCCGTCCTTTTAGCCGTTGCATTTCTCACACTTATTGAACGAAAAGTCCTAGGCTACATGCAACTACGAAAAGGCCCCAACATCGTGGGGCCCTACGGCTTATTACAACCAATTGCCGACGGAGTTAAACTTTTCATTAAAGAGCCCGTACGACCCTCCACCTCCTCACCCATTCTATTCCTCCTAACCCCTATACTGGCCCTCACCCTGGCCATAACACTTTGAGCTCCCATACCCCTTCCATATCCCGTCTTAGACCTCAACCTAGGAATCTTATTCGTTCTGGCCCTCTCCAGCCTAGCAGTCTACTCAATCCTGGGCTCAGGCTGGGCCTCCAACTCAAAATATGCTTTAATTGGGGCCCTACGTGCCGTTGCGCAAACCATCTCATATGAAGTTAGCCTAGGACTAATTTTATTAAGCATCATTATCTTCACTGGGGGCTTTACCCTGCAAACATTTAATGTAGCCCAAGAAAGTATCTGACTAATCATTCCCGCCTGACCCCTTGCTGCAATATGATACATTTCAACCCTAGCAGAAACCAACCGGGCCCCTTTTGACTTAACAGAAGGGGAGTCGGAGCTAGTCTCCGGGTTTAATGTTGAATATGCAGGGGGCCCATTTGCCCTATTTTTCTTAGCAGAGTATGCTAATATTTTACTTATAAATACACTATCAGCCACACTATTTCTAGGGGCATCACACATACCCACCCTCCCCGAGCTCACCGCAATAAATCTAATGACCAAAGCAGCCCTCCTGTCCATAATATTTTTATGGGTACGAGCCTCTTATCCACGTTTCCGATATGATCAACTAATACACCTAATCTGAAAAAACTTCCTGCCCCTGACCCTAGCTATAGTAATCTGACATTTAGCCCTTCCCATCGCATTCGCAGGACTCCCCCCTCAACTCTAACCCCCGGCGCTGTGCCTGAACTCAAAGGGCCACTTTGATAGAGTGAATTATGGGGGTTAAAGTCCCCCCAGCTCCTTAGAAAGAAGGGATTTGAACCCTACCTGGAGAGATCAAAACTCTCAGTGCTTCCTCTACACCACTTCCTAGTAAAGTCAGCTAAATAAGCTTTTGGGCCCATACCCCAAACATGTTGGTTAAAATCCTTCCTTTACTAATGAATCCCTATATCTTAGCAACATTACTATTCGGACTAGGCCTAGGAACCACAATTACATTTGCCAGCTCCCACTGGCTCCTCGCCTGAATAGGCCTTGAAATTAATACCCTGGCCATCATCCCCCTCATAGCCCAACATCATCATCCGCGAGCAGTAGAAGCAACTACAAAGTATTTCCTAACTCAGGCTACGGCGGCCGCTATACTTTTGTTTGCCAGCACTACCAATGCCTGGCTATCCGGACAATGGGAAATTCAACAAATATCCCACCCTCTCCCAATTACCATAATTACGATTGCCCTTGCATTAAAAGTAGGCCTCGCCCCCCTCCACTCCTGGCTCCCAGAAGTTCTACAAGGACTAGATCTAACTACCGGACTAATCCTCTCAACCTGACAAAAATTAGCCCCCTTCGCCCTATTACTTCAAATCCAACCCACCAATTCCACAATCTTAATTATTTTAGGAGTTACATCCACCTTAGTAGGTGGCTGAGGCGGTTTAAATCAAACACAACTGCGGAAAATCCTAGCTTATTCATCAATTGCCCACCTAGGCTGAATGATTCTCATCGTCCAATTTTCCCCTTCCCTAACACTTCTCACCCTCCTCACGTACTTTGTCATAACATTCTCAACATTCCTCGTCTTTAAACTCAATCAAGCCACGACCATCAACACCTTAGCCACCTCTTGAGCGAAAGCCCCAACACTAACATCATTGACCCCTCTTGTACTCCTATCCCTAGGGGGGCTCCCCCCTTTAACTGGATTTATACCAAAATGGCTTATTCTACAAGAACTTACCAAGCAAGACCTCGCCCCCACAGCAACCCTTGCCGCACTATCCGCGCTCCTCAGCCTATATTTTTACTTGCGACTCTCCTATGCCATGACCCTAACCATATCCCCCAATAATACAGCAGGAATGCATCCGTGACGGCTCCCATCCACACAAAACACCCTTCCCTTAGCTATTACCCTTATAGCCACCCTCACCCTTCTTCCATTAACCCCCGCCGCGATAGCACTTCTAACTATTTAAGAGACTTAGGCTAACATCTAGACCAAGGGCCTTCAAAGCCCTTAGCGGGAGTGAAAATCTCCCAGTCCCTGTAAGACTTGCGGGATATTACCCCACATCTCCTGCATGCAAAACAGACACTTTAATTAAGCTAAAGCCTTACTAGAAGGGCAGGCCTCGATCCTACAAATTCTTAGTTAACAGCTAAGCGCCCAAACCAGCGAGCATCCATCTACTTTCCCCCGCCTGGTATAACACAAAACAGGCGGGGGAAAGCCCCGGCAGACGCTAATCTGCTACTTTAGATTTGCAATCTAATGTGTAAAACACCTCGGAGCTTGGCAGGAAGAGGACTCAAACCTCTGTGCATGGGGCTACAATCCACCGCTTAAAACTCAGCCATCCTACCTGTGGCAACCACACGTTGACTTTTCTCGACTAATCACAAAGATATTGGCACCCTTTATTTAGTATTCGGTGCTTGAGCCGGCATAGTAGGAACAGCCTTAAGCCTACTTATTCGAGCAGAACTAAGCCAGCCAGGAGCTCTTCTTGGAGACGATCAGATTTATAATGTGATCGTTACAGCACATGCATTTGTAATAATTTTCTTTATAGTAATGCCAATTATAATTGGAGGGTTTGGAAACTGACTGGTGCCTTTAATAATTGGAGCCCCTGACATAGCATTCCCCCGAATAAATAATATAAGCTTCTGACTTCTCCCTCCCTCTTTCCTTCTTCTCCTGGCCTCCTCAGGAGTCGAAGCAGGCGCTGGAACTGGCTGAACAGTATACCCCCCTTTAGCTGGTAATTTGGCACATGCAGGAGCATCTGTTGATTTAACCATTTTTTCACTCCACCTGGCAGGGGTCTCTTCGATTTTAGGTGCTATCAATTTTATTACCACTATTATTAATATAAAACCCCCAGCCATCTCCCAATATCAAACCCCCTTGTTTGTATGAGCAGTTTTAATTACCGCTGTTCTTCTCCTCCTTTCACTACCAGTTCTTGCTGCCGGCATTACCATGCTTCTAACGGACCGAAACCTAAATACCACTTTCTTCGACCCAGCAGGGGGAGGGGACCCCATTCTCTATCAACATTTATTCTGATTTTTTGGGCACCCAGAAGTCTACATTCTTATTCTTCCAGGCTTTGGAATGATTTCACATATTGTTGCCTACTATTCAGGGAAAAAAGAACCCTTTGGTTATATAGGAATAGTATGAGCAATAATGGCAATTGGCCTCCTAGGGTTTATTGTCTGAGCCCACCATATGTTTACAGTAGGAATAGATGTTGATACCCGGGCCTATTTTACATCTGCCACAATAATTATTGCCATCCCAACCGGAGTAAAAGTTTTTAGCTGATTAGCGACCCTTCATGGCGGGTCTATTAAATGAGAAACCCCACTTCTATGAGCCCTGGGCTTTATTTTCCTATTTACAGTAGGGGGTCTGACAGGAATTGTCCTAGCAAATTCATCCTTGGATATTGTACTCCATGATACATACTACGTAGTAGCTCATTTCCACTATGTCCTATCCATAGGGGCCGTATTTGCCATTATGGGCGCATTCGTACATTGATTTCCCCTATTTTCAGGTTATACACTACACAGCACCTGAACAAAAATCCACTTCGGGGTAATATTTGTAGGTGTTAATTTAACCTTTTTCCCACAGCATTTCCTCGGTCTTGCTGGAATGCCTCGCCGATATTCTGATTACCCAGATGCCTACACCCTCTGAAATACAGTATCTTCTATTGGCTCTTTAATTTCGCTTGTTGCCGTAATTATGTTTTTATTTATTATTTGAGAAGCATTTGCTGCCAAACGAGAAGTACTCTCAGTCGAATTAACTATGACCAACGTAGAATGACTCCACGGCTGCCCTCCTCCTTATCATACATTCGAAGAGCCCGCATTTGTTCAAGTGCAATCAAATTAATCGAGAAAGGGAGGAATTGAACCCCCGTGGGCTGGTTTCAAGCCAACCACATAACCACTCTGACACTTTCTTAATAAGATACTAGTAAAATTGCCATTACACTGCCTTGTCAAGACAGAATAGCGGGTTAAAGCCCCGCGTATCTTATATTTTTAATGGCCCACCCCTCACAATTAGGATTCCAAGATGCAGCCTCACCTGTTATAGAAGAACTTCTTCACTTCCATGACCATGCCTTAATAATTGTATTTTTGATTAGTACCCTAGTACTTTACATTATTGTCGCCATGGTTTCAACCAAGTTAACCAATAAATATATTTTAGATTCCCAAGAGATTGAAATTATCTGAACAATCCTGCCAGCAATCATTTTAATTCTTATTGCCCTCCCTTCCCTCCGGATTCTTTATCTAATAGACGAAATTAACGACCCCCACCTTACAATTAAAGCCATGGGACACCAATGATACTGAAGCTATGAATATACCGACTATGAAGATCTTGGTTTCGACTCATATATAATTCCCACACAAGATCTTGCCCCTGGACAGTTCCGCCTTTTAGAAGCAGATCACCGTATAGTTATCCCAGTAGAGTCCCCTATCCGAGTATTAGTGTCTGCTGAAGACGTACTCCATTCATGGGCAGTCCCTGCCCTTGGAATTAAAATAGATGCAGTGCCAGGTCGCCTAAATCAAACAGCTTTTATTGCCTCCCGCCCCGGAGTATTCTATGGGCAATGTTCTGAAATTTGCGGCGCAAACCACAGTTTTATGCCTATTGTAGTTGAAGCCGTTCCCCTAGAACACTTTGAAAATTGATCCTCCCTAATACTTGAAGACGCCTCACTAAGAAGCTAAATAGGGCCTCAGCGTTAGCCTTTTAAGCTAAAAATTGGTGCCTCCCAACCACCCTTAGTGACATGCCTCAGCTTAATCCTGCACCCTGATTTGCCATTCTAGTCTTTTCTTGACTAGTCTTCTTAACTGTTCTGCCCCCAAAAGTTCTAGCCCACACTTTCCCCAATGAGCCGACTATTCAAAGCACCGAAAAACCTAAAACAGAGCCCTGAACCTGACCATGACACTAAGCTTCTTTGACCAGTTTATAAGTCCCTCATTTCTAGGAATTCCGCTAATAGCCCTAGCCCTCAGCTTACCTTGAATTCTTTTCCCAACCCCCTCCGCCCGGTGATTAAATAACCGCCTAATTACCCTACAAAACTGATTTATCAATCGATTTACACAACAACTCCTATTACCCTTAAATCTAGGCGGGCACAAATGAGCCCTTATCCTTACATCCTTAATATTGTTCCTTATTACGTTAAATATGCTGGGCCTTTTACCATATACCTTTACCCCTACAACCCAATTATCCCTTAATATAGGTTTAGCCGTCCCCCTCTGACTCGCCACAGTTATTATTGGCATGCGCAATCAACCAACAATTGCCCTAGGCCACCTCCTACCAGAAGGAACCCCCACCCCCCTTATTCCAGTTTTAATTATTATCGAAACAATTAGCCTTTTTATTCGCCCCCTTGCTTTAGGGGTCCGACTAACGGCTAACCTTACAGCAGGCCACCTTTTAATTCAACTAATTGCCACAGCTGCATTTGTACTTCTTCCTTTAATACCCACAGTGGCCATCCTTACAGCAACGCTCTTATTCTTATTAACGCTACTAGAAGTTGCCGTTGCAATGATTCAAGCCTATGTCTTTGTACTCCTTTTAAGCCTTTACTTACAAGAAAACGTCTAATGGCCCATCAAGCACACGCATACCATATAGTAGACCCCAGCCCTTGACCCCTGACAGGTGCAGTCGCCGCCCTGCTAATGACATCAGGTCTTGCAATTTGATTTCACTTCAACTCAACCACCCTAATAACACTTGGCTTAATTCTTCTCTTATTAACTATATATCAATGATGACGAGATATCGTACGAGAAGGCACATTTCAGGGTCATCATACCCCTCCTGTTCAAAAAGGGCTTCGTTACGGTATAATTCTTTTTATTACATCAGAAGTTTTCTTTTTTCTTGGCTTCTTTTGAGCCTTCTACCATTCAAGCCTCGCACCAACCCCCGAATTAGGGGGATGTTGACCGCCCACGGGCATTACAACTCTAGACCCTTTCGAAGTACCCCTGTTAAATACAGCCGTATTACTTGCATCAGGTGTTACAGTTACCTGGGCCCACCACAGCTTAATAGAAGGGGAACGAAAGCAAGCAATCCAATCACTTATCCTTACAATTCTCTTAGGGTTTTACTTCACCGCCCTCCAAGCTATAGAATACTACGAAGCGCCCTTTACAATCGCTGACGGCGTCTATGGCTCCACATTCTTCGTAGCTACCGGCTTTCATGGCCTCCACGTTATCATTGGTTCAACCTTCCTCGCCGTCTGCCTCCTCCGCCAAATTCAATACCACTTTACATCTGAACACCATTTCGGATTTGAAGCAGCTGCCTGATATTGACACTTCGTAGATGTTGTCTGACTTTTCTTATACATCTCTATCTACTGATGAGGCTCCTAATCTTTCTAGTACTAACGTTAGTATAAGTGACTTCCAATCACCTGATCTTGGTTAAAATCCAAGGAAAGATAATGAATTTAACCACAATAATTATTATTATTGCAACTATTCTCTCTACTATTCTAGCTATCGTATCATTTTGATTACCACAAATAAACCCCGACCATGAAAAGCTATCCCCATACGAATGTGGCTTCGACCCCTTAGGAACAGCTCGCTTACCATTCTCCCTACGATTTTTTCTAGTCGCTATTCTCTTTCTTCTTTTTGACCTGGAAATTGCCCTCCTCCTTCCCCTCCCATGAGGGGATCAACTATCATCCCCTCTCCTCACCTTCTTTTGAGCTTCAACAGTCCTAATCTTGCTCACCCTTGGCCTAATTTACGAATGACTCCAAGGAGGGCTTGAATGAGCTGAATAGGTAATTAGTTTAAGAAAAACATTTGATTTCGGCTCAAAAACTTATGGTTAAAGTCCATAATTAACCTAATGACCCCTGTTCACTTTACTTTCTCATCGGCCTTTATACTAGGACTGACAGGCCTAGCATTTCACCGAACCCATCTCCTCTCCGCCTTATTGTGCCTAGAGGGTATAATGCTTTCCTTATTTATTGCCCTTTCTCTATGAACATTACAACTTAATTCTACTAACTTCGCAGCCTCCCCAATACTCCTACTGGCATTCTCAGCCTGCGAAGCAAGTGCAGGCCTTGCCCTACTCGTAGCCACTGCCCGCACCCACGGAACCGACCGCCTACAAAGCCTTAACCTTCTACAATGCTAAAAATTCTTATCCCCACCCTAATGCTAGTCCCAACAGCTTGATTGTCCCCCGCCAAATGACTATGACCCACCTCACTTTTACATAGCCTAGTTATTGCCCTTGCTAGCTTAACTTGATTAAAAAACTTATTTGACACTGGGTGGTCCTCTTTAAACCTTTACATAGCAACAGATCTTCTCTCAACCCCTCTCTTAGTTCTAACATGCTGACTATTGCCACTGATAATTCTAGCCAGCCAAAGCCACACAGCCACCGAGCCAATCAATCGACAACGTATATTTATTACGCTCCTGACATCTTTGCAATTTTTCCTAATCCTCGCCTTCGGCGCCACTGAAATTATTATATTTTATGTTATATTTGAAGCCACCCTAATTCCCACACTTATTCTCATTACCCGGTGAGGCAACCAGACAGAGCGCCTCAACGCCGGCACCTATTTTTTATTTTATACCCTGGCAGGATCCCTCCCACTCTTGGTGGCTCTGCTTCTACTCCAAAACTCTACGGGCACCCTCTCCCTACTAACCCTGCAATACTCAAATAGTATTCAGCTGTACACCTATGCGGATAAGCTGTGATGGGCAGGCTGTATGCTCGCCTTCTTAGTCAAAATACCCCTTTATGGTGTACACCTCTGATTACCAAAAGCACACGTAGAAGCCCCAGTTGCAGGATCAATAGTTCTTGCCGCAGTGCTTCTTAAATTAGGAGGTTATGGAATGATGCGTATACTTGTTATCTTAGAGCCCTTAACCAAAGAGATAAGCTATCCCTTTATTATCTTCGCATTATGAGGGGTAATTATAACAGGCTCTATCTGTCTACGTCAAACAGATCTCAAATCACTTATCGCCTACTCCTCCGTAAGCCACATAGGACTTGTTGTAGGAGGCATCCTAATCCAAACACCTTGAGGCTTTACAGGTGCACTAATCCTCATAATTGCCCACGGTCTAACATCCTCAGCCCTCTTCTGCCTAGCCAATACCAATTATGAGCGCACCCACAGTCGAACCATACTCCTGGCCCGGGGGCTTCAAATAGCATTGCCTCTGATAACAACCTGATGATTTATTGCAAGCCTAGCAAATCTGGCCCTCCCCCCACTACCTAATCTCATAGGGGAATTAATAATTATTACTTCACTATTTAACTGATCCTGATTTACTCTGGCCTTAACAGGAGCCGGAACTTTGATTACTGCCGGCTACTCCCTTTATATGTTTCTCATAACACAACGAGGCCCACTTCCAGCACATATACTTGCCCTTCAACCCTCCCACTCCCGAGAACACCTACTCATAGCCCTTCACATTATCCCGTTACTCCTTCTTATTCTTAAACCTGAATTAATCTGAGGTTGAGCTGCTTGTAGATATAGTTTAACAAAAACATTAGATTGTGATTCTAGAAATAGAGGTTAATATCCTCTTATCCACCGAGAGAGGCTCGCTAGCAACGAAGACTGCTAATCTTCGCCACCTTGGTTGAACCCCAGGGCTCACTCGTCAGAGCTTCTAAAGGATAACAGCTCATCCGTTGGTCTTAGGAACCAAAAACTCTTGGTGCAAATCCAAGTAGTAGCTATGCACCCCACTTCTATCATGATGACCTCCAGCTTAATTATTATTTTTGCCCTTCTAACATTACCCGTACTCACCACACTAAACCCTAAACCACAAGCAAGCAACTGAGCCCTACTACAAGTTAAGACAGCCGTTAAAATAGCCTTCTTTATTAGCCTGCTTCCCCTTTGCCTCTTTCTAAACCAAGGTGCCGAAGCAATTATTACTAACTGAAATTGAATAAACACCCTAACATTTGACGTCAACATTAGCCTAAAATTTGACCACTACTCTATTATTTTTACACCCGTAGCCCTTTATGTCACTTGGTCCATCCTTGAGTTCGCCTCATGATATATACACTCGGACCCCTTTATGAACCGATTCTTTAAATACCTTCTAATCTTTTTAATTGCGATAATTATTTTAGTTACGGCTAATAATATATTCCAACTTTTCATTGGATGGGAAGGTGTAGGAATTATATCATTTCTGCTCATTGGCTGATGGTATGGGCGAGCAGATGCAAACACCGCTGCTCTTCAGGCGGTCTTATATAACCGAGTAGGAGATATTGGACTAATTTTTGCCATAGCCTGAATGGCTACAAACTTAAATTCCTGAGAAATACAACAAATATTTTCAATTACAAAAACCGAGGACATTACCTACCCATTAATTGGCCTCATTATTGCCGCCACTGGTAAATCCGCCCAGTTCGGCCTTCATCCATGGCTACCCTCTGCCATGGAAGGCCCAACTCCGGTATCTGCCCTACTGCATTCCAGCACTATAGTTGTAGCCGGCATCTTCCTACTTATCCGGATAAGCCCCCTCATACAAGACAACCAAACCGCTCTTACAACCTGCTTATGCCTAGGAGCTCTCACTACCTTATTTACCGCTACTTGTGCTCTTACCCAAAATGATATTAAAAAAATTGTAGCCTTCTCTACATCCAGTCAGCTAGGCCTGATAATGGTAACAATCGGCCTGAGCCAACCTCAACTCGCCTTCCTTCACATCTGCACCCACGCCTTCTTCAAGGCCATGCTCTTTCTATGCTCTGGCTCAATTATCCACAGCCTCAATGACGAACAAGACATCCGAAAAATAGGGGGAATACACCACCTTACGCCCTTTACCTCCTCCTGCCTCACCATCGGCAGCCTGGCCTTAACGGGTACCCCTTTCCTAGCGGGATTCTTTTCCAAAGACGCAATCATCGAAGCCCTGAACACTTCCCACCTCAACGCCTGAGCCCTAACCCTCACTCTCCTAGCAACCTCCTTCACAGCCATTTATAGTCTCCGCGTCGTTTACTTTGTGACAATAGGCCACCCACGGTTTAATTCACTCTCCCCCATCAATGAAAATAACCCCTCAGTTATTAATCCCATCAAGCGCCTGGCCTGAGGAAGCATTATTGCAGGTTTACTCATTACCTCTAATATTACACCCCTAAAAACACCAGTCATATCTATACACCCCATACTAAAACTTGCAGCTCTAACGGTAACTATTATTGGACTCCTCCTCGCCCTAGAACTTGCATCACTAACAAATAAACAATTTAAACCAACCCCTCGCTTAACTATACATCACTTCTCCAACATACTAGGATTTTTCCCAGCAATCATCCACCGACTCATGCCTAAACTAAACCTCGTATTGGGACAAATGGTCGCGAGCCAAATAGTGGATCAAACATGACTAGAAAAAACTGGCCCAAAAGCCGCATCATCTCTCAATTCCCCTATAATCTCAACCACAAGCAATATTCAACAAGGAATAATCAAGACCTACCTCACTCTATTCCTTCTCACCTTAGCCCTAGCCACACTAACCTTTATCCTTTAAACCGCCCGCAAAGCCCCACGATTCAGACCCCGCGTTAACTCCAACACAACAAATAAAGTTAAAAGAAGCACCCATGCACTAATTACTAATATTCCTCCCCCAAACGAATATATTAACGCCACGCCTCCTACATCCCCTCGCCATACAAGAAATTCTCCCAACTCCTCTGCTGACAATCAAGAAGACTCGTACCACCCTCCCCAAAACATCCCTGATACTAAAACTACTACCGCCCCATAAACTGATATTGAATAAACAACGGGACGACTTCCCCAGCTCTCAGGATAAGGCTCAGCAGCAAGAGCTGCCGAGTAAGCAAATACCACTAATATACCCCCAAGATAGATTAAAAATAATACCAAAGACAAAAAGGAACCCCCATGACCCACCAGAACCCCACAACCTAGGCCAGCTACTACAACTAATCCTAAAGCAGCAAAATAAGGAGAAGGATTGGCAGCAACCGCCATTAAACCCAGAACTAAACCGAACAAAAACAAGAACATAATATAAGTCATAATTCCTACCAGGACTCTAACCAGGACTAATGGCTTGAAAAACCATCGTTGTTATTCAACTATAAGAACCATAATGGCAAGCCTCCGCAAAACCCATCCATTACTAAAAATTGCTAACGACGCTCTAGTCGATCTCCCCACCCCTTCAAATATTTCTGTGTGATGAAACTTTGGTTCTCTACTTGGTCTCTGCCTAGTGGCCCAGATTCTCACAGGTCTATTCCTAGCCATACATTATACATCAGATATTGCTACCGCCTTCTCATCAGTAGCCCACATTTGCCGTGACGTTAACTACGGGTGATTAATCCGAAACCTACATGCCAATGGGGCCTCTTTCTTTTTTATCTGCCTTTACCTCCACATCGGACGAGGGCTTTACTACGGCTCCTATCTTTCAAAAGAAACTTGAAATATTGGGGTTGTACTTTTACTACTAGTAATGCTAACTGCCTTTGTAGGCTATGTCTTACCCTGAGGCCAAATATCTTTTTGAGGGGCCACAGTTATTACTAACCTGCTCTCCGCTGTCCCCTATGTAGGAGACGTACTTGTTCAATGGATCTGAGGCGGGTTTTCAGTTGACAACGCAACCCTTAATCGATTCTTTGCATTCCATTTCCTATTCCCTTTTGTTATCGCAGCAATGGCAATTATTCACCTACTATTTCTGCACGAAACTGGCTCTAATAATCCCCTAGGACTAAACTCCAACGCGGACAAAATTTCCTTCCACCCATACTTTTCATATAAAGACCTGGTAGGGTTTTTAGTTGTACTTACAGCACTAACATCACTTGCACTATTTACCCCAAACCTCCTAGGCGACCCCGATAACTTTACTCCCGCAAATCCGCTAGTAACCCCTCCACATATCAAGCCTGAATGATACTTCCTGTTTGCCTACGCTATTCTGCGCTCCATTCCAAATAAACTAGGAGGGGTACTTGCTTTACTGGCATCGATCCTAATTCTTATAGTCGTACCCATTCTTCACACCTCCAAACAACGTGCCCTAACCTTCCGACCCCTTACCCAATTCCTATTTTGAACCCTTGTCGCAAACGTCGCGATCCTAACCTGAATTGGCGGGATACCTGTTGAACACCCTTTCATTATTATTGGCCAAATCGCATCCGTATCCTACTTCGCCCTATTCCTTGTAATTGCTCCATTAACAGGTTGACTAGAAAATAAAGCCCTTGGATGGTCTTGCATTAGTAGCTCAGAGCCAGAGCGCCGGTCTTGTAAACCGAATGTCAGGGGTTAAAGTCCCCTCTTTTGCTCAAAGAATGGGGATTTTAACCCCGACCACTAACTCCCAAAGCTAGTATTCTAAATTAAACTATTCTTTGAAAATATGTTCTATTGTACATATATGTAATATCACCATATTATTATATTAAGATAATCAATAATGTTTTAGGACATATATGTAATATCACCATTAATTATATTAACCATACAAGAAATACATTAATCAAAGGTAGATATAAACCATTATCAATATAAATCAATATAAACTGTTGAAATTGCAGGCGAAACTTAAGACCGAACACAAAACTCCATGTGTCAAGATATACCAGGACCCAACACCTCGTTCTTTGAACAAATCTTAATGTAGTAAGAACCGACCATCAGTTGATTCCTTAAGGCATTCGACTAATGAAGGTGAGGGACAATTATTGTGGGGGTCGCACAGAATGAATTATTCCTGGCATTTGGTTCCTATTTCAGGGCCATTAATTGATATTATTCCCCACACTTTCATCGACGCTGGCATAAGTTAATGGTGGAGTGCTTATGGCGAGATAACCCACCATGCCGAGCGTTCTCTCTAGAGGGTCACTGGTTCTCTTTTTTGGTTTCCTTTCATTTGGCATTTCACAGTGCACACGGTAATGGTTGTCAAGGTTGAACATTTTCTTGCGTGCAAGGGTATAGTTTCCATGGTGAAGGACTATTACTAAAGATTTGCATATTCTAATATCAAGAGCATAATATACAAAAATTTCTCGTAATAAATCTAAGATACCCCCCTCTAGGGTTTTTGAGGGTAAAACCCCCCTACCCCCCTATACTCCTAAGATCACTAACATTCCTGAAAACCCCCCGTAAACAGGAAAACCCCTAGCAGTATATTTACATGTCCCAAGTGTGTGTATATACATCATTTTAATAATCCAT